GCTAGCGTAGCTTAAGCAAAGCATAACACTGAAGATGTTAAAATGGACCCCTAAAAGTCCCGCAGGCACAAAGGCTTGGTCCTGACTTTACTATCAGCTTTAGCCTAGTTTACACATGCAAGTCTCCGCACCCCTGTGAGAATGCCCTTAATCCCCCATCCGGGGACGAGGAGCCGGCATCAGGCACACTTTGTTAGCCCAAGACGCCTTGCTACGCCACACCCCCAAGGGAACTCAGCAGTGGTAAACATTAAGCCATAAGTGAAAACTTGACTTAGTTAAGGCTAAGAGGGCCGGTAAAACTCGTGCCAGCCACCGCGGTTATACGAGAGGCCCCAGTTGATAGGTGCGGCGTAAAGAGTGGTTATGGAGTACACCCAACTAAAGCCGAAGACCCCCTAGGCTGTCATACGCACCTGGGGGCACGAAGCCCAATTACGAAAGTAGCTTTACTCAAGCCCACCCGACCCCACGACAGCTGAGATACAAACTGGGATTAGATACCCCACTATGCTCAGCCGTAAACTTAGATGTCATCCCACAATCGACATCCGCCAGGGAACTACGAGCGCTAGCTTAAAACCCAAAGGACTTGGCGGTGCCTCAGACCCACCTAGAGGAGCCTGTTCTAAAACCGATAACCCCCGTTAAACCTCACCACCCCTTGTTAATCCCGCCTATATACCGCCGTCGTCAGCTTACCCTGTGAAGGCCCCATAGTAAGCAAAATGGACAAAACCCAGAACGTCAGGTCGAGGTGTAGCGTACGGGGTGGAAAGAAATGGGCTACATTTTCTGGCTCAGAATACTACGAACGGCACCATGAAACGGGTGCCCGAAGGTGGATTTAGCAGTAAAAAGAAAATAGAGAGTTCTTTTGAATCCGGCTCTGAGGCGCGCACACACCGCCCGTCACTCTCCCCGAACCCCAACCTTTAAAAGTAAATAACAAAATTAACTCACCAAGGGGAGGCAAGTCGTAACATGGTAAGTGTACCGGAAGGTGCACTTGGAATAACCAGGGCGTGGCTGAGACAGTCAAGCACCTCACTTACACCGAGAAGACATCCATGCAAGTTGGATCACCCTGAGCTCAACAGCTAGCTTAACCGCCTAGAATAAACTAACAACATAAATAACCCAACAAAAACCAAAAACAATAAACAAATCATTTTTCCACCTTAGTATGGGAGACAGAAAAGGAACCACAAAGCAATAGAGAAAGTACCGCAAGGGAAAGCTGAAAGAGAAATGAAACAACCCATTTAAGCCTAAAAAAGCAGAGATCAACCCTCGTACCTTTTGCATCATGATTTAGCCAGCATTATCCGAGCAAAGAGAACTTTAGTTCGAGACCCCGAAACCGAGTGAGCTACTCCGAGACAGCCTATCATAGGGCCAACCCGTCTCTGTGGCAAAAGAGTGGGAAGAACTCCGAGTAGAGGTGACAAACCTACCGAACCCGGTTATAGCTGGTTGCCTAAGAAGTGGATATAAGTTCAGCCCCTCACCCCTCAGGTCACAACAGTAACACGAATACTAGACCACGAGAAAAGAAAGGGAGTTAGTCAGAGGAGGTACAGCTCCTCTGAACCAGGACACAACCTTACCAGGAGGCCAAGGATCATACTCAACAAGGTCAACCGTTTCAGTGGGCCTAAAGGCAGCCACCTGCACAGAAAGCGTTAAAGCTCAGACGGACCAAAGACCCTTTATTCTGATAACCCACCCCAACCCCCTAATAGTATTAGGCCGCCCTATGCCCCCATAGGAGAGACAATGCTAAAATGAGTAATAAGAAGGACGCCCTTCTCCCAGCACATGTGTAAGTTAGTCCGGACCTTCCACTAACAAATAACGAACCCAACCCAAGAGAGCACTGTGGATTTAAACACAACCTAGAAAACCCCACACGCACACATCGTTACCCCCACACAGGAGTGCCTACAAGAGGAAAGACCCAAAGGAAAAGAAGGAACTCGGCAAACACAAGCCTCGCCTGTTTACCAAAAACACCGCCTCCTGCAAATCAAAACATAGGAGGTCCCGCCTGCCCTGTGACTCTAAGTTTAACGGCCGCGGTATTTTGACCGTGCGAAGGTAGCGCAATCACTTGTCTTTTAAATGAGGACCTGTATGAATGGCATCACGAGGGCTTAGCTGTCTCCTTTTCCAAGTCAATGAAATTGATCTACCCGTGCAGAAGCGGGTATACCCCTACAAGACGAGAAGACCCTGTGGAGCTTAAGACACAAGATCAACCACGTCAAACAACCAAACTTAAAGGTATAAACAAAGTGTGAACATGACCAACATGTCTTCGGTTGGGGCGACCGCGGGGGAAAAACAAGCCCCCACGTGGACCGGGATTATTCCTAAAGCCAAGAGGTACACCTCTAAGCCTCAGAACATCTGACCATAAATGATCCGGCTAAAGCCGATCAACGAACCAAGTTACCCCAGGGATAACAGCGCAATCCTCTCCCAGAGTCCATATCGACGAGGGGGTTTACGACCTCGATGTTGGATCAGGACATCCTAATGGTGCAGCCGCTATTAAGGGTTCGTTTGTTCAACGATTAAAGTCCTACGTGATCTGAGTTCAGACCGGAGCAATCCAGGTCAGTTTCTATCTGTAACGCTACTTTTCCTAGTACGAAAGGACCGGAAAAGAGGGGCCCATGCTCCAGGTACGCCCCACCCCGACCTGATGAAAACAACTAAACCAGACAAGGGGGCGCAATCCTTCAGCCCTAGATAAGGGCATGCTGGAGTGGCAGAGCCTGGTAAATGCAAAAGGCCTAAGCCCTTTCTACCAGAGGTTCAAATCCTCTCTCCAGCCATGCTCACCATTCTACTCATCTATCTTATCAACCCCCTAGCTTACATTATTCCAGTACTCTTGGCAGTCGCCTTCCTAACTCTTCTGGAACGAAAAGTGCTCGGCTACATGCAACACCGCAAAGGCCCAAACATTGTAGGCCCCTACGGGCTTCTCCAACCCATCGCAGATGGCGTAAAACTATTTATTAAAGAACCAGTACGCCCTTCCACATCCTCCCCCTTCCTCTTCCTCGCCACCCCCATACTAGCCCTAACCCTTGCCCTTACCCTCTGAGCCCCTATACCCATCCCCTACCCCGTAGCCGACCTAAACCTAGGAATCCTTTTCGTCCTAGCCCTCTCCAGCCTGGCAGTCTACTCCATCTTAGGCTCAGGCTGAGCATCCAACTCAAAATACGCCCTTATCGGGGCCCTACGGGCAGTAGCTCAAACAATCTCCTACGAAGTAAGCCTGGGACTAATTCTCCTTTCCATTATCATCTTCGCAGGGGGTTTTACCCTACAAACGTTCAACACCGCCCAAGAAAGCATCTGACTGCTTGCCCCGGCCTGACCCCTAGCCGCCATATGGTATATTTCCACGCTCGCCGAAACAAACCGCGCCCCATTCGATCTAACAGAAGGAGAATCCGAACTCGTCTCAGGTTTCAACGTAGAATATGCGGGGGGCCCCTTTGCCCTATTCTTCCTGGCCGAGTACGCCAATATCCTACTCATAAACACACTCTCAACTATTCTATTTTTAGGCGCATCCCACCTCCCATCCCTCCCCGAGTTAACCGCTGCCAACCTCATGACAAAAGCTGCACTCCTATCCGTCGTTTTCCTATGAATCCGAGCCTCATATCCCCGATTCCGATATGACCAACTCATGCACTTAGTTTGAAAAAACTTCTTACCACTAACCCTAGCCCTCGTATTATGACACATTGCCCTTCCAATCGCATTCGCAGGGCTTCCACCACAACTATAATACCAGGAATTGTGCCCGAACACCCAAGGACCATTTTGATAGAATGACACATGAGGGTTAAAATCCCCCCAATTCCTTAGAAAGAAGGGGCTCGAACCCATGCTCTGGAGATCAAAACTCCAGGTGCTTCCACTACACCACTTTCTAGTAAGGTCAGCTAATTAAGCTTTTGGGCCCATACCCCAAACATGTTGGTTAAACCCCCTCCCCTACTAATGAACCCCTACGTACTAACTGTACTACTATCCAGCCTAGGACTCGGCACCACACTCACCTTTGCCAGCTCACACTGACTCCTAGCATGAATGGGACTTGAAATCAACACCCTCGCCATCATCCCACTTATAGCACAACACCACCACCCCCGAGCAGTAGAAGCTACAACCAAATACTTCCTCACACAAGCCACAGCCGCAGCTATGATTTTATTCGCAAGCACAACCAACGCCTGAATACTTGGAGAATGAGACATCACTCAGCTATCTCACCCAGCAGCTGCCACAATAGTTATAATCGCCCTAGCCCTAAAACTAGGCTTAGCCCCCATACACTTTTGACTGCCCGAAGTCCTACAAGGCTTAGACCTTACAACAGGGTTAATCCTCTCAACCTGACAAAAACTAGCCCCCTTTGCACTAATTATCCAAATCGCACCCACCATACACCCCATAGTACTAACAACTCTAGGAATCTCATCCGCCATGATTGGCGGATGAGGCGGATTAAACCAAACCCAACTACGTAAAATTCTAGCCTACTCATCCATCGCTCATCTCGGATGAATAATCATTGTCCTCCAATTTGCACCGCACCTAACCCTCCTAGCTCTAGGAACATACATCGCAATAACCTCCGCAGCATTCCTAACCTTAAAATCAACTTCCTCCACCAAAATCAATACCTTAGCCCTAGCCTGAGCTAAAACCCCAAGCCTCGCAGCCCTCGCAGCCCTCCTACTACTCTCACTCGGCGGACTCCCGCCCCTAACCGGCTTCATACCCAAATGGTTAATCCTACAAGAACTAACTAAACAAGGCCTACCTCTCACAGCAACCCTTATAGCACTAACAGCCCTTCTTAGCCTATACTTCTACCTCCGACTCTGCTACGCTATAACCCTAACCATCTCCCCCAACACTAACAACTCAACCACCCCTTGACGTCTCCCAAACACACAAAACACCCTACCACTGTCACTAATAATAGTCGCAGCCCTAGCCCTTCTACCCCTTACCCCGGCCGCCATAGCACTAGTAACATAGGGGCTTAGGATAACATAAGACCAAGGACCTTCAAAGCCCTAAGCAGGAGTGAAAATCTCCTAGCCCCTGATAAGACTTGCAGGACTCTATCCCACATCTTCTGAATGCAACCCAGACACTTTAATTAAGCTAAAACCTTCCTAGATGAGAAGGCCTCGATCCTACAAACTCTTAGTTAACAGCTAAGCGCTCAAACCAGCGAGCATTCATCTACCTTTCCCCGCCGAAAGGGACAAGGCGGGGAAAGCCCCGGCAGGCTATTAGCCGGCATCTTCAGATTTGCAATCTGACGTGGTCTTCACCACGGGGCTTGATAGGAAGAGGACTCAAACCTCTGTCTTCGGGGCTACAACCCGCCGCCTAAACTCTCGGCCACCCTACCTGTGGCAATCACACGCTGATTCTTCTCCACCAACCACAAAGACATTGGCACCCTTTATTTAGTATTCGGTGCCTGAGCCGGAATAGTTGGCACGGCTCTTAGCCTCTTAATTCGAGCCGAGCTTAGCCAGCCCGGCGCCCTCCTAGGCGATGACCAAATTTATAATGTCATCGTCACAGCACATGCCTTCGTAATAATTTTCTTTATAGTAATACCAATCATGATCGGAGGCTTCGGAAACTGGCTACTCCCCCTAATACTAGGGGCCCCCGACATAGCATTCCCTCGAATGAACAACATGAGTTTCTGACTTCTGCCCCCCTCACTCCTCCTCCTCCTTTCATCCTCGGGGGTTGAAGCCGGGGTAGGGACAGGATGGACTGTCTATCCCCCCTTAGCCGGCAACTTAGCCCACGCCGGTGCCTCTGTAGACCTCGCCATCTTCTCTTTACACCTGGCAGGTGTTTCCTCAATTCTAGGGTCAATTAATTTTATTACCACAATTACCAACATGAAACCCCCAGCCATCTCCCAATACCAGACACCCCTGTTCGTATGATCCCTTCTCGTCACAACTGTCCTACTTCTCCTGTCTCTCCCAGTTCTAGCCGCCGCTATTACCATGCTCCTTACAGACCGTAATCTTAACACAACATTCTTTGACCCAGCCGGAGGAGGAGACCCCATCCTATATCAACACCTATTCTGATTCTTCGGCCACCCAGAAGTTTACATTCTAATCCTGCCCGGATTTGGCATCGTCTCACACGTCGTCGCCTACTACGCCGGTAAAAAAGAACCATTCGGTTATATGGGCATGGTCTGGGCTATAATAGCTATCGGACTCCTGGGGTTTATTGTTTGAGCCCACCACATGTTTACGGTGGGAATGGACGTAGACACTCGTGCCTATTTCACATCCGCAACAATAATTATTGCCATCCCAACAGGTGTAAAAGTATTTAGCTGATTAGCCACCCTGCACGGAGGTTCAATCAAATGAGAGACCCCACTTCTTTGAGCCCTGGGCTTTATCTTTCTCTTCACCGTGGGGGGCCTAACAGGGATTGTCCTATCCAACTCATCCCTAGACATCGTACTTCACGACACCTACTACGTAGTAGCCCACTTCCACTATGTCCTCTCCATAGGAGCCGTATTTGCAATCATGGCTGGGTTTGTACACTGATTCCCCCTCTTTTCAGGGTACACCCTCCACAGCACTTGATCCAAAATCCATTTTGGGGTTATATTCCTCGGGGTCAACCTCACATTCTTCCCCCAACACTTCCTAGGCCTAGCAGGAATGCCACGACGATACTCAGACTACCCAGACGCTTACGCTCTCTGAAACACTGTCTCCTCTATCGGTTCTATAATTTCCATGGTAGCAGTTATCATATTCCTATTCATTCTTTGAGAAGCATTTGCCGCCAAACGAGAAGTACTGTCAGTCGAACTAACCGCCACAAACGTAGAATGACTACACGGCTGCCCTCCCCCCTACCACACATTTGAAGAGCCAGCTTTCGTCCAAGTACAAGCAAACTAACGAGAAAGGGAGGAATTGAACCCCCATGTACTGGTTTCAAGCCAGTCGCATAACCACTCTGCCACTTTCTTCTATAAGGACCCTAGTAAAATAGTATATTACACTGCCTTGTCAAGACAGAATTGTAGGTTAGATCCCTGCGGATCCTGAGCTTTAAGCTAAAATGGCACATCCCTCACAATTAGGATTCCAAGACGCGGCCTCACCAGTAATAGAAGAGCTTCTTCACTTCCACGACCACGCACTTATGATCGTGCTCCTCATTAGCACCTTCATCCTTTACATTATCGTAGCGATGGTTTCAACTAAACTTACTAACAAATATATCCTAGATTCCCAAGAAATCGAAATCGTATGAACTATTCTTCCATCCGTTATTCTTATCTTAATTGCCCTCCCCTCCCTCCGCATTCTTTATCTAATAGACGAAATCAATGACCCCCACCTCACTATCAAAGCAATAGGCCATCAATGGTACTGAAGCTACGAATACACAGACTACGAAGATCTAGCCTTTGACTCATATATAATCCCAACACAAGATTTAGCCCCCGGCCAGTTTCGACTCCTCGAAACAGACCACCGAATAGTAGTCCCCATAGAGTCACCCATCCGAGTCCTAGTCTCAGCCGAAGACGTCTTACACTCATGAACTGTTCCCGCACTAGGGGTGAAAATAGACGCAGTACCAGGCCGCCTAAATCAAACAGCCTTTATCGTTTCACGCCCTGGGGTATTCTACGGACAATGCTCTGAGATCTGCGGAGCCAACCACAGCTTTATGCCTATCACCGTGGAAGCAGTCCCCCTTGAACACTTTGAAAACTGATCCTCCCTAATACTTGAAGACGCTTCACTAGAAAGCTAAACCGGGACTAGCGTTAGCCTTTTAAGCTAAAGACTGGTGACTCCCAACCACCTCTAGTGACATGCCCCAATTAAATCCCGCCCCCTGATTTGCCATCCTAGTATTTTCTTGACTGGTATTCCTAACCGTAATTCCCCCCAAAGTTCTTGGCCATACCTTTACCAACGAACCAACCACGCTAAGCACAGAAAAAACCAAACCTGAACCCTGAACCTGACCATGACACTAAGCTTCTTCGACCAATTCATGAGCCCCACATACTTCGGCATTCCACTGATGGCCTTGGCCCTCACCCTGCCTTGAATTCTCTACCCCACCCCCTCTGCCCGCTGACTAAATAATCGTCTTCTTACACTACAGGGCTGATTCCTTAATCGTTTCACTCAACAGCTACTCCTCCCCCTAAACCTGGGAGGGCACAAATGAGCAGCCCTACTCACCTCCCTAATAATCTTCCTCATCACTCTCAACATACTAGGTCTCCTCCCCTATACCTTCACCCCAACCACTCAACTATCCTTAAACATGGGTCTCGCAGTCCCCCTCTGACTAGCCACCGTTATCATCGGAATACGAAATCAACCCACTGCCGCACTAGGTCATCTCTTGCCAGAAGGAACCCCAGTCCTCCTCATCCCAGTCCTAATTATCATCGAAACTATCAGCCTTTTCATTCGACCCCTCGCACTCGGAGTCCGACTAACTGCCAACCTAACAGCCGGACACCTTCTCATTCAACTAATCGCTACCGCCGCATTTGTACTTCTACCAATAATGCCAACAGTAGCCATTTTGACAGTCACAGTATTATTTCTTCTCACACTATTAGAGGTAGCAGTCGCTATAATTCAAGCCTACGTATTTGTTCTTTTACTAAGTCTTTATCTACAAGAAAACGTCTAATGGCCCACCAAGCACACGCATACCACATGGTTGACCCAAGCCCCTGACCCCTAACCGGCGCAGTCGCTGCTCTCCTACTAACATCTGGTCTCGCAATCTGATTTCACTTTCATTCAATAACACTACTATCCCTCGGATTGGTACTCACCCTACTCACAATATGCCAATGATGACGTGACGTAATCCGAGAAGGGACATTCCAAGGACACCACACCCCTCCCGTCCAAAAAGGCTTGCGCTACGGAATAATCCTATTTATCACATCAGAGGTCTTCTTCTTTCTAGGCTTCTTCTGAGCTTTTTACCACTCAAGCTTGGCACCAACCCCCGAACTTGGGGGATGTTGACCCCCAACCGGAATCATCCCATTAGACCCATTCGAAGTACCCCTTTTAAACACCGCCGTACTTCTCGCCTCCGGAGTTACAGTTACTTGAACACATCACAGCCTCATAGAAGGCAATCGAAAAGAGGCCATCCAATCTCTCGCCCTGACAGTTATTCTAGGCTTTTACTTTACCCTTCTCCAAGCCATAGAGTACTACGAAGCCCCCTTCACTATCGCTGACGGAGTTTACGGATCAACATTCTTTGTAGCCACAGGATTTCACGGACTACACGTAATTATCGGGTCCACCTTCCTAACCGTCTGCCTACTCCGACAAATCCAATACCACTTCACCTCAGAACACCATTTTGGATTTGAAGCCGCCGCATGATATTGACATTTTGTTGACGTCGTCTGATTATTCCTCTACGTATCCATCTACTGATGAGGCTCATAATCTTTCTAGTATTAAAGCCAGTACAAGTGACTTCCAATCACCCGGTCTTGGTTAAAATCCAAGGAAAGATAATGAATTTAATCACAACAATCCTACTAATCACCATCACTCTCTCTACACTACTGGCCATCGTATCTTTTTGATTGCCTCAAATAACGCCAGATGCAGAAAAACTTTCACCCTACGAATGCGGTTTCGACCCATTAGGATCCGCCCGACTACCCTTCTCTCTGCGCTTTTTCCTAATCGCCATTCTTTTTCTCCTCTTCGATCTAGAAATTGCACTTCTACTTCCCCTACCCTGAGGGGACCAACTACTTACTCCCATTAACACCTTTCTTTGGGCTACCACAGTCCTAGCTCTACTCACCCTGGGCCTCATTTACGAGTGAACCCAGGGAGGCCTAGAATGAGCCGAATAGGGAGTTAGTCCAAAAAAGACCTCTGATTTCGGCTCAGAAAATCACAGTTAAAGTCCGTGACACCCTTATGACACCCGCACACTTCAGCTTCAGCTCAGCCTTCATTCTAGGGCTTATAGGCCTAGCATTCCACCGCACCCACCTCCTATCAGCCCTTTTATGTTTAGAAGGAATGATATTGTCATTATTTATCGCACTCTCCCTCTGAGCCCTTCAACTAGAGGCAACAGGATACTCCTCAGCCCCCCTGCTTCTCCTAGCCTTCTCGGCCTGTGAAGCTAGCGCAGGACTAGCCCTGCTAGTTGCCACAGCACGAACCCACGGAACCGACCGCCTCCAAAGCCTAAACCTTCTACAATGCTAAAAATCCTTATTCCAACACTCATGCTCTTCCCCACAATCTGACTAGTTCCAACAAAATGACTCTGAACCACCACAACAGCCCAAAGCCTCTTAATTGCCCTAACTAGCCTATCCTGGCTGAAATGAGACTCCGAAATCGGCTGATCCTCATCTAACTCCTACCTAGCAACAGATCCTCTCTCCACCCCCCTTCTTGTACTTACCTGCTGACTTCTCCCCCTCATAATCCTGGCCAGTCAAAACCACATCTCCCCTGAGCCCATTGGCCGTCAACGCATGTACATTTCACTCCTAACATCCCTCCAAATATTCCTCATCATAGCCTTCGGGGCCACTGAAATCATCATGTTCTACGTCATATTTGAAGCCACACTCCTCCCAACCCTCATCATCATCACCCGCTGAGGGAATCAGACAGAACGTCTTAATGCAGGAACATATTTCCTCTTTTATACTCTCGCAGGCTCCCTCCCTCTCTTAGTTGCTCTCCTCCTCCTACAAAACAGCACAGGAACACTTTCAATATTAACATTACAATACTCCCAACCACTATCCCTTTTCTCCTGGGGGGATAAAATCTGATGAGCAGGCTGCCTCATTGCCTTTCTAGTAAAAATACCCCTATATGGAGTCCACCTCTGACTACCCAAAGCTCATGTTGAAGCCCCTATTGCAGGTTCCATAGTCCTAGCCGCTGTTCTCCTAAAGCTCGGCGGATACGGCATAATACGTATAATAGTTATACTAGACCCCCTCACTAAAGAAATAGCCTACCCATTTATTGTACTAGCACTATGAGGGATTATCATAACCGGGTCTATCTGTTTACGACAAACGGACCTCAAATCACTAATCGCTTACTCCTCCGTAAGCCACATAGGACTAGTAGCCGGGGGTATCCTCATTCAAACCCCATGAGGTTTTACCGGAGCAATCATTCTCATGATTGCCCACGGTCTAGCCTCTTCAGCCCTATTCTGTCTAGCCAACACAAGCTATGAGCGCACCCACAGCCGAACCATAGTACTAGCACGGGGACTCCAAATGCTCTTCCCCCTGACAGCAGTCTGATGATTCACCGCTAATCTAGCCAACCTCGCCCTTCCACCGCTCCCTAACTTAATGGGCGAAATCATAATTATCTCTACAATATTTAACTGATCCCCCTGAACTCTGGCCCTCACCGGCCTAGGAACCCTAATCACAGCAGGCTACTCACTATACCTATTCCTTATGTCTCAGCGGGGGCCAGCCCCCGCTCACATAATTGGACTTACACCATATCACACACGAGAACACCTACTAATGTCCCTTCACCTAATCCCCATCATTTTACTAATCACGAAACCCGAGCTCATATGAGGCTGATGCCACTGTAGACATAGTTTAACTAAAACACTAGATTGTGATTCTAAAAATAGGGGTTAAAATCCCCTTGTCCACCGAGAGAGGCCCGAAGCTAATAGAGACTGCTAATCCCTAGACCCGCGGTTTAACTCCGCGGCTCACTCGCGCTCCTAAAGGATAACAGCCCATCCGTTGGTCTTAGGAACCAAAAACTCTTGGTGCAAATCCAAGTAGCAGCTATGCAACCAACCGCCCTTATTTTTTCAACCAGCCTCGTACTAATCTTTGGTCTCCTTTTATACCCCCTCATCACCACCTTAGACCCAAACCCACAAAAAAGTAACTGAGCCGTCACCCACGTCAAAACAGGGGTTAGTACCGCCTTCGCAGTAAGTCTCCTTCCACTATTCATCTTCCTAGACCAAGGAGTTGAGACCATCGTTACCAACTGACACTGAATAAACACTGCAACCTTTGACATCAATATCAGTCTTAAATTTGACCACTATTCAATTATCTTTACCCCCATTGCCCTCTATGTCACCTGATCCATCTTAGAATTTGCCTCATGATACATACACGCAGACCCCAATATTAACCGATTCTTTAAATACCTCCTTCTTTTCCTAGTGGCCATAATCATCCTAGTAACTGCCAACAACATATTTCAACTATTTATCGGCTGAGAAGGAGTCGGCATCATGTCCTTTCTTCTCATCGGGTGATGATATGGCCGAGCCGACGCCAACACAGCAGCCCTTCAAGCCGTCCTATACAACCGGGTCGGAGATATCGGACTAATCATAGCCATAGCCTGATTCGCAATAAATCTAAACTCATGGGAAATCCAACAAATATTCTTCGCATCCAAAGAATTTGACCTAACACTCCCTCTAATCGGCCTAGTCGTCGCAGCCACCGGTAAGTCAGCCCAATTTGGCCTACACCCCTGGCTACCCTCCGCCATAGAGGGCCCCACCCCAGTATCTGCCCTCCTACACTCCAGCACAATAGTAGTAGCTGGCATTTTCCTACTCATTCGCCTCCACCCACTAATACAAGACAACCAAACAGCCCTCACCATCACCCTCTGCTTGGGAGCACTAACCACCCTATTCACAGCAACCTGCGCTCTTACTCAAAACGATATTAAAAAAATCGTTGCATTCTCCACCTCCAGTCAACTAGGCCTAATGATAGTCACCATTGGACTCAACCAACCTCAACTAGCCTTCCTTCACATCTGCACCCACGCCTTTTTCAAAGCCATACTCTTTTTATGTTCAGGATCCATTATCCACAGCCTCAATGACGAACAAGACATCCGAAAAATGGGGGGCCTTCACAATCTCATGCCCTTCACCTCCTCCTGTCTCACTATCGGGAGCCTCGCCCTCACCGGCACCCCCTTCTTAGCAGGCTTCTTCTCAAAAGACGCCATCATTGAGGCCCTCAACACTTCATACCTAAACGCCTGAGCCCTAGCCCTTACTCTTATTGCCACCTCTTTCACCGCAGTTTACAGCTTTCGAGTGGTATTCTTTGTCTCCATAGGCACCCCCCGGTTCCTAACACTTTCCCCAATCAACGAAAACAACCCCTCCGTCATCAACCCCCTCAAACGTTTAGCCTGAGGAAGTATCATCGCAGGCCTTATCATTACCTCAAACTTCATCCCATCTAAAACCCCTATCATAACTATACCACCCCTCCTCAAACTAGCCGCTTTAGCAGTAACAATCACCGGCCTCCTCATAGCCATAGAACTGGCCTCTCTAACAAGCAAACAATTCAAAACCACCCCAACCATCCCCCTCCACAACTTCTCCAATATGTTGGGGTATTTTCCCGCAGCCATCCACCGACTAATCCCCAAACTCAATCTCACCTTGGGGCAAACCATCGCCACCCAATTAGTTGATCAAACATGATTTGAAATAGCCGGCCCCAAAGGACTAGCTTCCGCCCAAATAAAATTAATTACCACTACAAGCAACGCCCAACGAGGCATGATTAAAACCTACCTGACAATCTTTCTACTTACCACAACACTAGCTACCCTACTGGCCACCCTTTAAACCGCTCGAAGTGTACCCCGACTTAAGCCCCGAGTCAATTCTAATACCACAAACAAGGTAAGAAGAAGCACCCAAGCACACACCACCAACATCCCACCCCCAAGCGAATACATCAACGCCACCCCACTTGAATCCCCCCGCAAAACAAAAAACTCTTTAAACTCATCCACCACCACTCATGAACCCTCATATCACCCCCCTCAAAATCAACCGGCGGCCAACACAACCCCTACAAAATAGGCAACCACGTACCCAATCACCGAGCGGTCCCCCCAAGTTTCAGGAAAAGGCTCAGCAGCCAGAGCCGCCGAATAAGCAAACACAACTAACATTCCCCCCAAATAAATTAAAAACAACACCAATGATAAAAAAGCCCCACCATGCCCCACTAAAATCCCACACCCCACCCCCGCCGCCACAACCAGCCCAAAAGCGGCAAAATAAGGAGCGGGATTTGAAGCCACAGCAACCAACCCCACAATCAACCCTAACAGAAATAAAGACACAAGATAAGTCATAATTCCCGCCCGGACTCTAACCGAAACCAATGACTTGAAAAACCACCGTTGTAATTCAACTACGGGAACCCTTAATGGCAAGCCTACGAAAAACCCACCCCCTACTAAAAATTGCTAACCACGCACTAGTGGATCTCCCCACTCCCTCCAATATCTCAGTCTGATGAAATTTTGGTTCCCTCCTAGGACTATGTCTAATCGCACAAATCCTGACCGGCCTATTCCTAGCCATACACTACACCTCCGACATTTCCACTGCATATTCCTCTGTGGTTCATATCTGTCGAGACGTCACCTACGGCTGACTTATCCGAAGCATGCATGCCAACGGAGCCTCCTTCTTCTTTATCTGCCTTTACATTCACATTGCCCGAGGCCTATACTACGGATCCTACCTCTACAAAGAAACATGAAACATCGGAGTAATCCTCTTTCTTCTGACTATAATTACCGCCTTCGTCGGCTACGTCCTACCCTGAGGCCAAATATCATTCTGAGGGGCCACAGTCATTACCAACCTAATATCCGCCGTTCCATACATCGGAAACGAACTAGTCCAATGAATCTGGGGCGGCTTCTCCATTGACAATGCAACCCTTACTCGATTCTTTGCCTTCCATTTTCTATTCCCCTTCGTCATCGTAGCAGCAACAGTAATCCACCTCCTCTTCCTCCACGAAACCGGATCCAACAACCCGGCAGGCCTAAACTCAGACGCCGATAAAATCCCCTTCCACCCCTACTTCACATACAAAGACCTCCTAGGGTTTGCAGTTCTTCTCGCGGCCCTTACAGCCCTATCCCTCTTTTGACCTAACCTTCTTGGTGACCCAGACAATTTCACGCCCGCCAATCCCCTAGTAACCCCGCCCCACATCAAACCAGAATGATACTTTCTCTTCGCATACGCCATTCTCCGATCCATCCCCAATAAACTGGGGGGCGTCCTAGCCCTCTTGGCCTCCATCTTAGTGCTCTTTGTCGTCCCCATCCTCCACACATCCAAACAACGAGCACTCACCTTCCGACCAATCACACAACTCCTTTTCTGAACCCTGGCCGCAGACATACTAATTCTAACATGAATCGGAGGCATGCCAGTAGAACACCCATACGTCCTTATCGGCCAGGCCGCATCCGTGCTTTACTTCTCTTTATTCTTAATTTTCACCCCTATCGCAGGATGAGCCGAAAACAAGGCACTTGAATGAAACTGCCCTAATAGCTTAGCCTAAAAGCACCGGTCTTGTAATCCGGAGATCGGAGGTTAAAATCCCCCTTAGTGCCCAAAGAGGAGAGATTTTAACTCCCACCCCCAACTCCCAAAGCTGGAATTCTAAATTAAACTACTCTCTGACTCACCCGGACTCTGCCCAACCAAGAGGGCCGCCTACTAGTCCTGAAATCATTATGTATTCAATAACATAACATGCATAGCCCTCCGTTACCTATAGTAAACCTTATTATAAGGATATTACTACATCCATGTACACATACATATATTATGTCAGGGGTACATATTATGTATAATTTTACATTAATGAATCTAGGGACATTTAGGTTCTTCTCCCATCACTGAAATAGAACTTACAAACACCAACATTCAACTATGGTATACATAAGCATTCTTTGAAACCTCACGGGTAAGTTAATTTAACTTGATAAATCGAATATGCAGCATAACTTCATCTAAACATCCTATATCCCATATCAGCAAAAATAGGACCTCAAATAATTAATGTAGTAAGAAACCACCAACTGGTTTATTCTGAATGCATATTCTGCATGATGGGTCAGGGGCATCTATCTTGAGGGTCGCACACAGTGAATTATTACTGGCATCTGGTTCCTATTTCAGGGCCATACGTTCTAAAACTCCCTACTCGGATAATTATACTGGCATCTGGTTAATGGTGGAATGCTAATTGTCCATGACCCACCATGCCAAGGCATTCTCTTAAATGCATCTGGTTCTTTTTTTAGGTTTTCCTTTCACCTGGCATGTGCGACACCTTTGAGCAATGACAGACAAGGTCGTACTTGCTCTTGCTTTCCAAAGTATTAAGAAATGTAATGTTGGAAAGATATTATAATAAAGAACAACATTAAATTATATCAAGTGCATAAAGTATGACTCCATACTCCTAATTCCTCTAAACTTTCCCCTTCTTATAATTTAAAGGGTCGCGCGCGACAAACCCCCCTACCCCCCTACGCCGAACAAGTCTTATTCTTCCTGCCAAACCCCTAAAACAGGTAAAGCTCGAACGGCAATTTCAACAAGTGCTGATTTGTGCTGAAATATATATATATATATTGTTACAGTACAAAACACAATGTATA